ATCTGTTCTTTTACCCAAGAAAAAGTATTTCTATTTTGCATGGTCCAATCATTGATCCCCGGAATTTCTACAATAAATTTGATAGGTAGCTAGTAGAATTCCCTATCCAAAAGTTTGCCATTGTATTGATTATACTGAAAGAATTATACTAGTAGAATAGAGTATGAATACCTTGAATTGAAAAGGTAGAAGTATAAAGAATAAGTAAGATGAAAAATGATTTCTTTATAGACAAAGAAAGGTTCTGATTTTATTGATATCAAAAGATCTAATGAATTATTCATTCATTGAATGATAAATTACTACAAGCGAAGGAGATACACGATTTAAAAAATGGAAGATCCAATATTTCACAATTGTATCTAGAATCACTGGAAAAGTGGAAACAAGACCAGATATAATCTGATCATTCTGAGCCAATCCAAAATCATTGTAGATCGAACCAATCATTAGTTCCCAACCATGGGTCGAGTGAAATCCGATCCATAAATCAGTAACTAAAAGAATTGAAAAAGCTTTGATTGTATCACTTAAGTTATAGAGAAATTCCTGAATCCAAGAATTTAAAATGAAAAGTTCTTCATTACCCAGAAAAAAATAACCACTTAGAATAGCGAAACAAATTAGATTTGTAGAGAAATGCAAAATGATATGGAAATGAGATTCATTTTGTCTTTGGACCAATTGTATTGTTTCCTTGTGCATTCCTATACGAAGCCTTTGCATATGTGTCTCCGAGTACTCCTTTATCATCTCGTCCAACAGGAATAGTTCTTCTAATTCCATAAATTTTTCTAGAACATTTTTCTCTTGAATATCATTCAAAGAGATTTCGGATTGCCTAGTATTCCACCAATTAATAACCCAAGTTTCTAGACATTTCTTAAATGAGAGAGAAACCCACCAGGGCAAAAAGATTATAGACACAAGATATGGGAGGGAAGCCAATGCTTTCTTTTTTTTCATTCTGTATCCGTGATGTGAATTGTTAATGAACCTGTTTCATTGGTCGATTCTATCTGAGATTTCTATGAAGTACGAATTATATAACAAGAGCCTATAACTCTAACAAGAATAAGGTATCAAACCTATGAATCTTTTCCTATTTTTGTTTTTGTGTAAGAATTGAGTCTTTGGATCTAGAATAGAACATACAAGAAAGGCTCTTTTCGAATGAAAAAAAAAAAGTAACTATTCTTTCCATATTCCAGAGATCACAATTAGGGAAATTGTAACCAATTTCCCTTTCATTTATTCCTTTCAATGAAGACTCGAAAACCCATTTGAACTAACAAATAGAATTTGGATTTAAAGACGAACCCTACCGGATTCTTTAATTCTTTTATTTCCATTTCGAATTTGAAAGATTTCACTGTCTAACCGCAGCGCAGGGATAGGGTATCAATTCAAAGACCTAAAAAGAGGAATTATGTTTTACGAAAACAAAAGACATGTTAGGATATTTGACGAATCTATACTTATTTACTTATTACTTATTAGACCTTTTACTAGTCTAAAGAGTGAAGCCAGACACCATGTGTATGCGTATACAAAATAGTTATTGTTCCATATACGTCTTCCCACTTTTGAGATGTATTAAGTTCCTTCTCTCATGCTGAGATTTATTCTTCAGTTCATTTCAAAAGACTTCAATGGGTACGCGCAAGAAATAGGCCAATTCGGCAGCTTTTTGTTCAATTTCTCGTGGAGTCAAATCCTCATCAGTACGGGTCAAGGGAATGGCTCCTTGACCCTTGATTTCCATATAAAGGACACGACGAGGAAAAAGACCCTCTCTCACCTCCATTCTGATTGATTGGATATCTTTCAGAAAGAAACGAAGGAAGATGCGACGATTTCTTCCAGGAAATCCCCAACGAAAAAGGGACATTATCCCTTCTTTTCTATCGAATCGGTCATAACCACTACCTACATTCCATGAAATTGTGCACCACAAATAAGAACTAATGAATAGACCTGCGATCCCATAGAAAGACATCACGATCCCTTGTGGGAAAAAAAGGATTTGCTGAGACGGAAATACGGATATCAGATTTTTACCAAGATAACTAGAAGTTCCAACCACTAAGAATCCTAGTGAACCTAAAAAAAGGATACAGGCCCAGCAAAAATTACTTGTTTTTCGAGACCCCGTTATAAGTTCTATCCATATATGTTCTGATCGCCAGTTCATACTATACTAGATCCAGTTGCATTCGATTGGAATTGAGAGAATAACCCAAATGGATTTGACTTGACTTTTATTGCTTGATCCCGAAGTAACTTTCATCAACTAGCAGCATTCCGACAGGAACCATTAGGAATAATTGGTTAGATACATTGAGTTTCTATTTAAAAGATTTTTCAAAAAAGATTTGCTGATCATTTTGAATTTCATCATTTAATTTATTAAGCTATAACCGCATATACATGCATTAATGCCGTATATTATGCATCGGCATACATAACAAAACAACTCTTCCATTTGTTTTCGGAAAGGCCAAATATCATATATCCTACCATATTACATTGAAAAAAGTATCTGTATGATGATCCAGTGTTGAAATAAATTGATGAGATTTTATCGTATTTAGACAATCTTATTTCTTTGGACATAAAGAGATAAAGAAGCCATTGCGATTGCCGGAAAGACTAGGCCCACTAAAGGAACAAAAATAGAGGGAAAGTTCAAATCTATCATAGAATGGGTACCTCAATTTCATATTTGTACCTATTATAAATTCTAATTATAAAGATATATTCTAATAAGTCTAGCTATTCATTATTCATATTAATCTATTAACTATTAAAAAGAAATTAGAAAGAATATTAAGATAATATTAATATGAAGTCTTTAATAATAAATAACGAATGTAGAACTCAATGAAGTATACCTATTCCTCTTTCGACACGAATATGTATTAGAATACCCTTTAATAAATTGGATTCTTCTTCTCCCATCCTTATCTTCATCGTCTTTCTATCTTTACCTTTCAAAACAAAAAAGGTGTTTTGAAAGGTAAAGATAGAAAAGAGTTTCTTATGAGTTTCCGATTTTAACCAATCTTATCCAACAAACAGGGATTCCTAGTGAAAAACCGGGGGTTCTCACTAAATAAAAAGAATTTCTATATTCTTTTTATTTGTTATTTGAATCTTTCTATTTTCTTTATTTGATTTGAGATTTCTTCTTTCTTTTTATTTAGTATTTTCTTTTCATTTTTTCGATATATTTTTTTATCTCTTTTTCGTTGTTCTATTGTTCTATATATGAATAATGAATATGTCAAAAGAACGGAAAAAATCATTTTTATTTCCCTAATTTCTCGGAAGGAGAAAGAAATTCTTTTTTATCTTGTCGATAGAGGGATGCTTATTTCTAATCAGGAAGAGAGATAGAATAAAAAAAGGATCCGGGCCAAAAAGTCATTATCCAAAACTTCTGACTCTTACTACACTTATAACTGATGTCTCCAAAGAAAACACCATCTTCTTAGTTTTGTTTTTTTCATTATAATGAACTAAATGCGTATTCGCTACAAAGAAAAATAACTGAAGCTAATGTTATACTTCCATTTGAAAATGAAGAATTTCAATATTTTTGAAATTTTTTTTTTGAATCTTGTTTTTTTTTTGAATCTTGATTCAAGGGAAGGAAACCGTGTAGCTGAAATAACTCATTCAGAACACCTTTTAAAGGATTACGTGGTACAATTGGGTCGAATAAGCCCTTATGGAATAAATACTCAGCCGCTTGTGAACCGTCGGGTACTGTCTTTTTCAATGTTTGTTCAATTACTCTTTTACCCGCAAACGCAATGTAGGCATTAGGTTCAGCAATAATGATATCTCCCAACATACCAAAACTTGCTGTAACTCCGCCAGTTGTAGGAGATGTAAGGATTGATACATAAAATAACTTTTTATTTGATTGATAATCATATGAAGCAGAAGATATTTTAGCCATTTGCATTAAGCTCAAACTCCCTTCTTGCATGCGTGCTCCTCCAGAAGCACACACAATAATGACAGGTAGAGATCGATTAGTAGCATACTCGATCAAACGGGTGATTTTCTCACCTACTACGGATCCCATACTACCTCCCATAAACTGAAAATCCATAACTCCAATTGCTATGGGAATACTGTTTAGTTGACCTACGCCCGTTTGAACAGCTTCAGTTAAACCCGTTTTTCTTTGATAAAAAGAAATGCGATCTATATAAGGTTCCTCCTCTGAATGAAATTCAATGGGGTCTATAGAGACCATATCTTCATCCATAGGCTCCCAAGTGCCAGGATCTATAAAGAGTTCAATTCTATCTGAACTACTCATTTTCAAATGATATCCGCAGTATTCACAAATATTCATTTTTGAACTAAAAGATTTTTTATAATTTAATCCATAACAATTCTCACATTGAACCCATAACTGTTTGTATTTTGTATTTAGATTGAAATCCTTAGATTTTTCTCTTCTATTGAAATAACTGCTACTAGTTTTGATACTAGAATTTCCATTTTCAAAACTACTTGTACTTTCCGTACAAATGAAACTATAAATGTAACTGTCGATATCACTGTAAATGTCACTATTAAGACTGATTTCAAAGCGAAGATAACTATCAATGCAACTCTTAATGTGATTATTCCAATTAGATTGAGTATCATACATGGAATAATAATAATAGTAGTAATTACTACTATTAGACCCACTATTCAAATAACTAGGTAGTTCACTCAAAAAAGAACTAGCATTGTCAATATCAAAAATCTGATTTTCAATATCAAAATATACAGAATAAGTGTCACCATTACTCTTTCTAACTAAAAAAGTATGATCAGAGATCAAACTCCAAAGATTCCTGCTATCAAATAAATAATTTAGATAATGAATATTACTGAAACTATAACTGTCCCAACTAGGAATCTTTTTATCCGCATCTTTTCGAATAGTTTCTTCACTTCCACTGGTATGTCCAAGAGCATCAAGACTATCC